ATGCGCATTATTTTAATAGTGTAAATAAGCATATTTTAGGCCCAAATAAACGACTCGAGGTTTCCCTGTTTCCGGGGGGTTTTCAGGAGTGTTAGTGATCTCAGGAGTTTAGGGGGGTAGGGGGGTTTAACGCGAAGAAACCAGGGGTAATAACAGGTATGTTTCGAGTAGAAAATCATCATATATGCTCTTGAGATACCAGTATGCATTTCTTATTGTAAAATCTTTCCAACACTCAAAATATTTACTCGCTGAGCGAGATAAATGCTCTACCTTATTAGTTATTACCGTGTGCGCTCTGTTATGTGGTTGAAAAGGAAAAAAAAAGAAGAACCCCTTGCTCGCTGGAGAGAACGCCCGGCATGCTGGGTCATCTCGGGGATGTACTTCAACATTAACTTATGTCAGCGTCGATGAAAGTGGGAGGAATAATATCAATTTATGGCCCTGAAGTAGGAACCAAATGCCAGGAAAAATTCACTGTGTGCGACCCCCACGAATACTTGTCCCTCACCTTCAATAACCGTTATCATACAGCAATCAACTGATGGTCGGTTCTTACTACATCGCATACTGCGGTATGACGGGTTGTGGGAAAACGTATAACTTGACTAGTGAGTCTAACGGTTCGTTCTTAAATCTCTAACAATCCTAGACTTATATATAATGTAAACTTTAATTTATTGCTTTATGTTTCACTCGGTTCTTGGTGGCATGTAGATGTGCCTTTACATAAATGTGTGGTGATATTACATATATGTCCTAAAAGACTATTGAATGTTTAAAGTACATAGATGGGGATATTACATATATGTCCTAAAAGACTATTGAATGTTTAAAGTACATAGATGGGGATATTACATATATGTCCTAAAAGACTATTGAATGTTTAAAGTACATAGATGGGGATATTACATATATGTCCTAAAAGACTATTGAATGTTTAAAGTACATAGATGGGGATATTACATATATGTCCTAAAAGACTATTGAATGTTTAAAGTACATAGATGGGGATATTACATATATGTCCTAAAAGACTATTGAATGTTTAAAGTACATAGATGGGGATATTACATATATGTCCTAAAAGACTATTGAATGTTTAAAGTACATGATGGGATATTACATATATGTCCTAAAAGACTATTGATTTGGCAACAAAAAATTTGGCAACAAAAAATTTGGCAACAAAAAATTTGGCAATTTATAGACTGAAATTATGCAAAGAATAGTTTAATTTAGAATCCTAGCTTTGGGAGTTAGGGGTAGGAGTTAGAATCTCTTTTCTTTGAGCAGTAGGGGGGATTTTAACCTCCGGCGTCCGGTTTACAAGACCGGTGCTCTGGCGCTGAGCTACTATTGCAGGACCATCCTAGGGCCTTATTTTCTAGTCAGCCGGTCAGTGGGAATAGTACTAAGAAGAGGGAGAAGTATAGGACGGATGCAATTTGGCCGATGATAATGAAGGGGTGTTCTACGGGCATGCCCCCGATTCAGGTAAGAATAGCGACGTCTGCGATGAGGGTTCAAAATATGAGTTGGGCAAGGGGACGAAAGGTTAGTCCTCGTTGTTTTGATGTGTGAAGAATGGGGACTAGAAGGAGTACAAGGATGGAGAACAAGAGGGCTAATACCCCTCCAAGTTTGTTGGGGATGGAGCGAAGGATGGCGTAGGCAAATAAGAAGTATCACTCAGGCTTGATATGCGGCGGGGTAACTAGGGGGTTGGCGGGGGTGAAGTTGTCTGGGTCTCCTAAGAGGTTTGGGAAGAACAGTGCTAGGGCTGTTAGGGCGATGAGAAGGGCTGCAAAGCCTAAAAGATCTTTATAAGAGAAGTAGGGGTGGAAGGAGATTTTGTCTGCGTCTGAGTTTAAGCCGAGGGGGTTGGTGGAGCCGGTTTGGTGCAGGAACAGTAGGTGGACTATGGTTGCGCCTGCAATAACGAACGGAAAGAGGAAGTGAAAGGCAAAGAATCGGGTTAGTGTGGCGTTGTCTACTGAGAAGCCCCCTCAAATTCACTGTACAAGGGCATTGCCGATGTAGGGTACTGCAGAAAGGAGGTTGGTGATGACTGTGGCGCCTCAGAATGATATTTGTCCTCAAGGTAGTACGTATCCTACAAAGGCAGTTATTATTACAAGAAGAAGGAGTACAACACCGACGGTTCAAGTTTCTTTGTAGAGATAGGAGCCGTAGTATAGGCCTCGTCCGATGTGTGCGTAAATACAGATGAAGAAGAAAGAGGCACCGTTGGCGTGAATGTTGCGAATAAGTCAGCCGTAGTTTACATCTCGGCAGATGTGGCCAACAGAGGAGAAGGCAGTTGCAATATCAGAGGTGTAATGTATAGCGAGGAAAAGCCCGGTCAAGATTTGAATGATTAAGCAAAGGCCAAGTAGGGAGCCAAAGTTTCATCACACGGAAATGTTTGAGGGGGCGGGGAGGTCAACTAGAGCACTGTTTGCGATTTTTAGTAGGGGGTGAGTTTTTCGTAGGCTTGCCATTAAGGTTCTTGTAGTTGAATAACAACGGTGGTTTTTCAAGCCATTAGTCCTGGTTAAATTCCTGGCAGGAATTATGACCTATCTTATGTCTTTGTTCTTATTGGGGCTGGTGTTGGGTTTAGTAGCTGTTGCTTCTAATCCTTCTCCTTATTTTGCTGCTTTAGGGTTGGTAGTTGTAGCAGGAATGGGGTGCGGGGTCTTGGTGGGTCACGGGGGCCCCTTCTTATCTCTAGTTTTATTTTTAATTTATTTGGGCGGGATGTTGGTGGTGTTTGCGTATTCAGCAGCATTAGCTGCTGAGCCATTCCCTGAGAGTTGAGGGAGCCGTCCTGTTTTATTGTACATGGTGATGTATGTTGTGGGGGTGGGGGTGATCTCAAGCACTGTGTGGGGTGGGTGGTATGAAGCGTCTTGAGTGCCAGCTGATGAGTTTGGGGATTTCTCTGTCTTTCGGGGGGACATGGGGGGAGTTGCTTTCATGTATTCGTCGGGAGGGGGCATATTAGTATTGAGTGCTTGGGTACTTCTGCTTACACTGTTTGTTGTGTTGGAGTTAACCCGGGGTTTAAGCCGAGGAACTCTTCGGGCAGTCTAGTTGATGGTTAGGAGAATAGTAAGGGTGAGGGTGAGGAGGAATAGAGCCAGATATGTTTTAATTAGGCCTTGTTGTGTGTTGCTGGTTGTGGTAATTAAGGGAAGGCTGGCGGTGGCAATGGCCTTGGGGCCCACTTTCTCGAGTCAGGTTTGGTCTACTATTTGGCTGGCAATTGTTTGCCCTAAAATTAAGTTAACTTTGGGGGTGAGGCGATGAATAATTGTTGGGAAAAATCCGAGCATATTGGAGAAATGATGGGTGGCCAGGTTGGGTGTAGTTTGGTGTTGCTTGCTTGTTAAAGATGCTAGTTCTAAAGCCAGGACAAGGCCAGTGATTGTGACGGCGAGGGCAGCTAGTTTGAGCAGTGGGGGCATGGTTATAATGGGGGTTTTTAGGGGGGTGATACTAGAGGTAATTAGGAGGCCAGCAACGATACTCCCCCAGGCCAGGCGCTTGATTGGGTTGATTACAGCGGGGTTGTTTTCATTGATTGGGGATAGTGAGTTGAACCGGGGGTGGCCCATGGACACGAAGTAGACTACGCGTAGGCTGTAAATGGCCGTGAAAGAAGTGGCTAGGAGGGTAAGAGTGAGGGCCCAGGCGTTTAGGTGGGATGTGTTTAGGGCTTCAATGATGGCGTCTTTTGAAAAGAAGCCTGCTAGGAAGGGGGTACCGGTGAGGGCGAGACTCCCGATTGTTAAACAAGAGGAGGTGAAGGGGGTGAGGTGATGTATGCCTCCTATTTTACGAATGTCTTGTTCGTCGTTTAGGCTGTGGATAATGGAGCCTGAGCAGAGGAAGAGTATTGCTTTAAAGAAGGCGTGGGTGCAGATGTGTAGGAAGGCCAGTTGGGGCTGGTTTAGTCCGATGGTGACCATTATTAGTCCCAGTTGGCTTGATGTTGAGAAGGCAACGATTTTTTTAATGTCGTTCTGGGTGAGTGCACAGGTGGCTGTGAAGAGGGTTGTTAGGGCGCCCAAGCAGAGGCAGGTGGTTAAAGCAGTTTGGTTATTCTCTAGAAGGGGGCTCATGCGAATTAGCAGAAAAATACCAGCAACGACCATGGTGCTTGAGTGTAGTAGGGCAGAGACCGGCGTAGGACCCTCCATGGCGGAGGGGAGCCAAGGATGGAGACCGAATTGGGCGGACTTGCCGGTGGCGGCGAGGATGAGCCCTAAGAGAGGAAAGGTTAAATCGAAGTCTTTGGAGGCGACGAAAATTTGTTGTATTTCCCAGGAGTTTAGGGTTATGGCTATTCATGCTATGGCAAAGATTAGTCCGATATCCCCGACTCGGTTATACACAACAGCTTGCAGGGCGGCGGTGTTGGCATCTGCTCGACCGTACCACCAGCCGATGAGAAGGAAGGACATGATACCGACCCCCTCTCAGCCAATAAATAATTGGAATATGTTGTTTGCTGTGACTAGGACGACCATGGCGATAAGGAAGATTAAAAGGTATTTGAAGAATCGGTTTATGTTGGGGTCTGCGTGTATGTATCAAGATGCAAACTCAAGAATAGACCAGGTTACGTAGAGGGCAATGGGGGTAAAGATAATTGAGTAGTGGTCGAATTTAAAACTAATGTTGATATCAAAGCAGGTGGTGTTTATTCAAGTTCAGGAGGTGACAATTGTTTCGGCCCCCTCGTTGAAAAATAGGAATAGGGGGAGAAGGCTGACGAAAAATGCCAGTTTTACTGCTGTCTTGACATGTGTTGTAGCCCAGTCAGGGGATCGGGTACGAGGGGACAAGGTTGAGAGTACTGGGTAGGCTAATAATGTAAAAATAATAATTAGACTCGAAGTTATTATTAGTGAAGTGGGGTGCATAGCTGCTACTTGGATTTGCACCAAGAGTTTTTGGTTCCTAAGACCAATGGATGAGCTGTTATCCTTTAGGAGCAGCCCGAGTGAGCCCTGGGGTCCAACCAAGGTCGCGGAGATTAGCAGTCTTCGTTGCTAGCGAGCCTCTCTCGGTGGATAAGGGGACTTTAACCCCTGTCTTTGGAATCACAATCTAATATTTTGGTTAAACTATATCTACAGGAGGTTCACCCTCAGATTAGCTCAGGCTTTAGGATGAGCAAGACTAGGGGAATAAGGTGAAGGGCTATAAGCAGGTGCTCCCGTGTGTGGGAGGGATCTAAGGCAATAATATGTGCTGGAAGTGGCCCCCGTTGAGTTATGAGAAACATGTAGAGGGAATAACTTGCCGTAATAAGGGTTCCTGCCCCGGTTAAGATGATGGTTCATCATGATCAGTTAAATAAGGAAGTGATAATCATTAGTTCGCCCATTAGGTTAGGTAGGGGAGGAAGTGCTAGATTAGCAAGGCTGGCAATGAACCATCAGGCTGTTATAAGGGGCAGAACTATTTGGAGCCCCCGGGCTAGTAGCATGGTTCGACTGTGTGTTCGTTCGTAGCTTGTGTTAGCAAGACAGAAAAGTGCGGAGGAAGCCAGCCCGTGGGCAATCATGAGGGTCAGGGCCCCGGTGAAACCCCAGGGGGTTTGGATAAGAATGCCGCCTACAACTAGGCCCATGTGGCTTACGGAGGAATAGGCAATAAGAGATTTTAGATCTGTTTGACGAAGACAAATAGAGCCGGTCATGATCACGCCCCATAAGGCAAAAACAATAAAGGGGTAGCTCAATTCTTTGGTCAGGGGTTCAAGTATAACTACTATTCGCATCATTCCGTAACCCCCGAGTTTCAGGAGTACGGCAGCCAGAATTATTGACCCTGCAACGGGGGCTTCAACATGTGCTTTTGGCAGTCAAAGGTGGACCCCGTATAGGGGTATTTTTACGAGAAATGCGAGAAGGCAGCCAGCTCACCACAGCTTGTGTGCGTAAGAAGATAGCTCAACAGGGTCGGAGTACTGAATAGTTAAAAGTGATAGGGTGCCAGTGCTATTTTGGAGGAGGAGAAGGGCAACAAGAAGGGGGAGGGATCCGGCGAGGGTATAAAAAAGAAAATAAACCCCTGCATTCAGGCGCTCGGTTTGGTTTCCCCAGCGGGTGATGAGAATAAGGGTGGGGATAAGAGTGGCTTCAAATATAACATAAAATATAATGATCTCAGTGGCTCCAAAGGCCAGGATAAGAAAAATCTGGAGGGATGTCAAAAGGGTCAAGTAGGTCCGTTGTCGGCCGAGAGGTTCAGATGCTGTGTGGCTTTGGCTTGCTAGGATCATAAGAGGGAGTAGTCAGCAAGTGAGTACCAGAAGAGGGGTAGACAGGGGGTCTGTAGCTATGTAGAAGTTAAGACTTGATCAGCCAGTCTCTGCTATGTTGGTGAGTCAAGAGAGGCTAATTAGAGCAATTAGTAGACTGTGCGTTAGAGTGGTGGGTCAAAGTCATTTGGGGCGGGCTATTCAGGCGGTGGGGACGAGCATTAGGGTGGGGATTAGAATTTTTAGCATTGTAGGAGGTTTAGGCTTTGAAGTCGATCGGTGCCGTGAGTGCGTGCAGTGGCTACCAGTAGTGCAAGCCCTGCGCTTGCTTCACAAGCTGAAAAGGCCAGCAAGAGTATGGGGGCGGCGGAAAAGTTTGTGGAGCCTAATTGCAAGGTTCAAAGGGAGAGTGCAATAAATAAAGCGAGCATTATTCCCTCTAGGCATAGAAGGGCGGAAAGCAGATGGGTTCGATGGAAGGCCAGGCCGGTTAGTCCTAATATAAAGGCCGATGAGAAGGCAAAGTGAACGGGGGTCATTAGGCAATTATGGACTTTAACCACAAGTTTTTGAGCCGAAATCAAAGGTTTTTCTTAAACTAATTGTCTATTCGGCTCATTCTAGGCCCCCTTGGAGTCACTCGTAGATCAGGCCCAAGGTGAGGAGTGTTAGTACAGCTGTGGCCCACAGGAAGGTCATTAAGGGGGCTGTTAGTTGGTCTCCTCAGGGCAGTGGGAGAAGGAGGGCGATCTCTAAGTCGAATAGCAAGAAAAGGATAGCGACTAAAAAGAATCGGAGGGAAAAAGGCAGGCGGGCAGACCCCACAGGGTCAAAGCCGCATTCGTAGGGGGAGAGCTTTTCGTGATCGGGGGTCATTTGGGGGAGTCAGAAGGACACAAGGGCCAGAACGACAGAGAGGAGGGTGGCGATGGTAATCACAGTTGTAACTAGGTTCATTATTTTTCCTTGGGTTTTAACCAAGACCGGGTGATTGGAAGTCACTCATACTAACACTTAGTACTAGAAAAACTAAGATCCTCATCAGTAGATTGAGATATAGAGGAATAGTCATACGACGTCTACGAAATGTCAGTATCAGGCGGCTGCTTCAAATCCGAAGTGGTGTTCGGATGTAAAATGGTGTAGGATTTGACGGATTAAACAAACGGCCAGAAATGTAGAGCCAATAATTACATGGAGGCCATGAAAGCCGGTGGCCACGAAAAAGGTGGAACCGTACACGCCGTCTGCGATTGTAAATGGGGCCTCATAGTACTCCAAACCTTGAAGAAATGTGAAATAAAAGCCGAGGATAATTGTCAGGGCAAGAGACTGAACTGCCTGTTTCCGCTCGCCCTCTATGATGCTATGGTGAGCCCAGGTAACTGTTACCCCGGAGGCAAGAAGGACAGCTGTATTAAGCAGGGGAACTTCAAAGGGGTCCAAGGTAGTAATGCCTGCAGGGGGCCAGCAGCCCCCTAGCTCCGGGGTGGGTGCGAGGCTTGCATGATAAAAAGCTCAGAAGAAGCCTAGAAAGAAGAAAACTTCAGAGGTAATAAAGAGAATTATTCCGTATCGGAGGCCCTTTTGGACAGGGGGTGTGTGGTGGCCCTGGAAAGTGCCTTCTCGTACGATGTCTCGTCATCATTGGAATATGGTGAGTAGAAGAAGAGCTGTTCCAAGTGTTATGAGGGTTGTAGATTGGAAGTGGAACCAGGTTGCGAGACCTGATGTTATCAGTAGGGCAGCAATTGCCCCTGTGAGGGGTCAAGGGCTGGGGTCAACTATGTGGTATGCGTGTGCTTGATGGGCCATTAGACGTTCTCTTGGAGATAGAGGGTTAGGAGAAGAACAAATACGTAGGCTTGGATTATAGCGACAGCAACTTCTAGAAGGGTGAGAAGAACAAGAACTACAGACGTTAGCAGGGCTACGGCGGGCATTGAAGAGAGAAGAACAAAGGCAGCGGTCGAGATGAGTTGAATTAAAAGGTGACCGGCAGTGAGGTTGGCGGTTAGCCGTACCCCTAGTGCTAGGGGGCGAATAAAGAGGCTGATTGTCTCGATGACAATAAGGACAGGGATCAGTGGGCCGGGGGTTCCTTCCGGGAGAAGATGGCCTAAGGCATGGGTTGGTTGATTTCGCATCCCGATAATTACTGTTGCTAGCCAGAGGGGGGTGGCAAGACCAAGGTTTAACGAGAGTTGTGTGGTGGGGGTGAAAGTATAGGGGAGAAGGCCTAGCATATTTATAGTGATCAGAAAGATCATTAGGGAGGTTAGGAGAGCAGCTCACTTGTGACCCCCGAGGCTCAAGGGAAGAAGAAGTTGTTGGGTAAAGCGGTTGATGAACCACCCTTGTAGGGTGAGGAAACGGCTATTAAGTCAGCGGGTTGCAGGGGCGGGGTATATGATTCATGGAAGGGTGATAGCGAGGGCGATTAGGGGGACTCCTAGGAGTGTGGGGCTTATAAACTGGTCGAAAAGGCTTACTGTCATGGTCAGGTTCAGGATTCTGTCTTGGGTTTTTCGGCGCTTTGGAGCGTCGGTTCGTTCGGGAAGGTGTGGGCCGTCACTTTCGGGGGGATAATGGCCAGAAAAATTAGTCATGAAAAGACTAGGATTGCAAATCAAGGCGCGGGGTTGAGTTGAGGCATGTCGCTAAGGGTGGTTGGGAGTCACCAATCTTTAGCTTAAAAGGCTAACGCTGTCCCCTGTTTAGCTTCTTAGCGAGGCGTCTTCGAGCATTCGTGATGACCAGTTTTCAAAGTGTTCTAGAGGGACTGCTTCAACTACGATGGGCATAAAACTGTGATTTGCTCCGCAGATCTCAGAGCATTGACCATAAAAAACACCGGGGCGGGATGCGATGAAAGCTGTTTGATTTAGGCGCCCGGGGACTGCGTCTATTTTGATACCTAGGGCAGGGACTGCCCATGAGTGGAGGACATCATCAGCAGAGACTAAGACGCGGATGGGGGATTCTACTGGGATTACTATTCGGTGGTCGGCTTCTATGAGCCGGAATTGTCCGGGGATTAAGTCTTGGGTGGGAATCATGTAAGCATCAAACCCGAGGTCCTCGTAGTCTGTGTATTCGTAGCTTCAGTATCATTGGTGGCCGACAGCTTTGATAGTGAGGAGGGGGCTATTGACCTCATCTATAAGGTAAAGAATCCGCAGGGAAGGGAGGGCAATGAGAATAAGAATAATTGCTGGAAGGACGGTTCAGATAATCTCAATTTCTTGGGAGTCGAGGATGTACTTATTGGTTAATTTTGTGGAAACTATGGCCACAATAATGTAAAGTACTAGGGTGCTAATTAGAAAGACGATTATTAAGGCGTGATCGTGAAAGTGAAGAAGTTCTTCTATAACAGGGGAAGCTGCGTCTTGAAATCCTAGTTGGGATGGATGGGCCATTGGGGGCTAAGACACGCGGGGCTTTAACCCACGACTCTGCCTTGACAAGGCGGTGTAATGTACTATTTTACTAGTGTCTTATGAAGAAAGTGACAGAGCGGTTATGTGGCTGGCTTGAAACCAGTTTATGGGGGTTCGACTCCTCCCTTTCTCGTTAGTTTGACTGAACCAGAACAAATGCGGGCTCCTCGAATGTGTGGTAAGGGGGAGGGCAGCCGTGCAGTCATTCTACATTGGTTGTGGTGAGTTCTACTGCTAGGACTTCACGCTTGGCAGCGAATGCTTCTCAAATAATAAACAGGAACATAATTACTGCGACTAGGGAGATTAATGACCCGATTGAAGATACGGTGTTTCACAGGGTGTAGGCATCCGGGTAGTCGGAGTATCGTCGGGGCATGCCAGCCAGGCCTAGGAAATGTTGTGGGAAGAAGGTGAGGTTTACACCAAAAAATATAACCCCGAAGTGGATTTTTGTTCAAGTACTGTGAAGGGTGTATCCTGAGAAAAGTGGGAATCAGTGGACGAAGCCTGCAACAATAGCGAATACGGCCCCCATGGATAAGACGTAGTGGAAGTGGGCTACTACGTAGTAAGTATCATGTAGGACGATATCAAGGGAGGAGTTGGCAAGAACAATTCCTGTTAGTCCACCGACTGTGAAGAGAAAAATGAAACCGAGAGCTCACAAGAGGGGGGTCTCCCACTTGATAGAGCCGCCGTGAAGAGTGGCGAGTCAGCTAAAAACTTTAACGCCTGTGGGGATGGCGATGATTATTGTTGCAGATGTAAAGTAGGCACGGGTGTCTACATCTATCCCGACTGTAAACATGTGGTGGGCCCAGACGATGAAGCCTAGGAGTCCGATAGCCATCATGGCTCACACCATGCCTATGTACCCGAAAGGTTCTTTTTTGCCTGAGTAATAAGCCACAATGTGAGAGACTATTCCAAAGCCCGGGAGAATCAGGATATAAACTTCAGGATGACCAAAGAATCAAAAAAGATGTTGGTAAAGGATGGGGTCCCCGCCCCCTGCTGGGTCGAAAAAGGTGGTGTTAAGATTTCGGTCTGTTAGGAGCATTGTGATGCCGGCAGCAAGGACAGGCAGGGAGAGAAGCAGCAGGACGGCGGTGATAAGGACGGACCACACGAAAAGGGGTGTCTGGTACTGGGAGATGGCAGGTGGTTTTATATTAATGATGGTTGTGATAAAATTAATAGCTCCGAGGATTGAGGAGATGCCTGCTAGGTGTAGGGAGAAAATTGTTAAGTCTACAGAGGCCCCCGCGTGGGCCAGGTTCCCTGCGAGGGGAGGGTAAACTGTTCACCCGGTTCCGGCCCCTGCTTCGACCCCCGAAGAGGCGAGGAGTAGTAAGAAAGAGGGTGGAAGAAGTCAAAAGCTCATGTTGTTTATTCGGGGAAACGCTATATCAGGGGCCCCGATCATTAGGGGGATGAGTCAGTTTCCGAAGCCCCCGATTATGATTGGTATTACTATAAAGAAAATTATTACGAAAGCATGAGCTGTAACAATTACATTATAAATTTGGTCGTCCCCTAAAAGGGCGCCGGGTTGGCTTAGTTCAGCTCGAATTAGGAGGCTTAGGGCGGTGCCTACTATTCCGGCTCAGGCACCAAATACTAGATATAGGGTGCCAATGTCTTTGTGATTAGTCGAGAAGAATCATCGTGTGATGGCCACAGGTAGGATGGCTGAGTTTTTAAGCGGTGGATTGTAGCCCCATAAACAGAGGTTTGAGTCCTCTTCTTACCAAGCCCCAAGGTGTTCAACATATAAGATTGCAAATCTTAAGAGGCAGACTAACTCCTGCTGGGGCTTTCCCTCGCCTCCACCCGTAAGACAAGGCGAGGGAAAGTAGGTGGATGCCCGCTGGTTTGAGCGCTTAGCTGTTAACTAAGAGTTTGTAGGATCGAGGCCTACCCACCTAGAAAGGCTTTAGCTTAATTAAAGTGTCTGCTTTGCATGCAGGTGATGTGGGTTAGTATCCCGCAAGTCTTATCAGGGACTGGGGGATTTTCACCCTCACTTAGGGCTTTGAAGGCCCTTGGTCTTGTATTAGCCTAAGTCTCTTAGAGGGCCAAGAGAGCAACTGCGGCGGGGGTGAGGGGAAGCAGGAGTAGTGTGGCTGTGGTTGAGACAGCAAGGGGTATTGTATTTTGTAAGGAGGGAAGGCGTCAGGGGGTTGTACCAGTAGTGTTGTTGGGGGACATAGTAAGAGTTATAGCATATGAGAGGCGCAGGTAAAAATAGAGGCTGAGAAGGGCGGTTAGTGCTGCGAATGTGGCAGTTGTGGCCAGGTCCTGCTTGGTGAGTTCTTGCAAAATAAGTCATTTTGGCATAAATCCTGTAAGTGGGGGCAGGCCCCCAAGGGATAGTAGGATGAGCGGGGTCAAAGATGTGAGGGCCGGGGCTTTAGCTCAGGATGTGGCAAGGGCGTTGATGTTGGTCGAGTTGTTAAGTTTAAATACAAGAAATGTTGAGAATGTTATGATGAGGTATGTGAGAAGGGTAAGAAGTGTTAAAGCGGGGGAGAATTGCACGACTAAAATTATCCATCCCAGGTGGGCGATGGAAGAGTAGGCTAAAATTTTACGTAGCTGTGTTTGGTTTAAACCGCCTCAGCCTCCGACAAGAGTTGATGCAAGGCCTAGTGTAATAAGGAGCGTTGAGTTAGTGGGTTGAATTTGGATTAGTAGGGCGAATGGGGCCAATTTTTGTCAGGTGGACAGAATAAGTCCTGTAGTAAGGTCTAGTCCTTGCAAGACTTCGGGGAGTCAGGAGTGAAGAGGGGCAAGGCCCACTTTTAGTGCGAGGGCTAGGGTAATCAGGGTGACGGGAAGGGGATGTGACATCTGTTGAATGTCCCACTGTCCTGTAAGTCAAGCGTTAGAAGTACTTGCGAACAGGAGTATCGCGGCGCCAGTGGCTTGTGTTAGGAAATACTTGGTGGTAGCTTCAACGGCTCGGGGGTGGTGGTGTTGTGCTATTAGCGGGAGAATGGCGAGGGTGTTTATTTCGAGGCCTATTCAGGCGAGCAGTCAGTGGGAGCTGGCAAATGTGATGGTGGTTCCTAGCCCAAGGCCAAAGAGGAGGGTGGACAAGATGTACGGGTTCATTAGCAAAGGAGGGGGTTTAACCAACATATTTGGGGTATGGGCCCAAAAGCTTAATTAGCTGACTTTACTAGGAAGTGGTGTAGTGGAAGCACTAAGAGTTTTGATCTCTTTAGGTAGGGTTCGAACCCCTTCTTTCTAAGGAGCTGGGGGGACTTTAACCCCCATAAGTCACTCTATCAAAGTGGCCCTTTACTTCAGGCACAACTCCGTGGCTACAGTTGCGGGGGTAGCCCAGCAAAGGCGATGGGGAGGGCCAGGTGTCAAATAACCAGGGCAAGGGTGAGGGGTAAGAAATTCTTTCAGATCAGGTGCATGAGTTGGTCATACCGAAAGCGAGGATATGAGGCTCGCACTCAGAGGAACACGACTGACAGAAGGGCTGCCTTTGTCATTAGGTTGACAGCAGTAAGTTCTGGGATAGTGGGGATGTGAGAGGCCCCCAAGAAAAGGGTGGCCGAAAGGGTATTTATTAATAGAATATTGGCGTACTCTGCCAGGAAGAACAGGGCGAATGGGCCTCCTGCGTATTCTACATTAAACCCTGAGACTAGTTCGGACTCCCCCTCCGTGAGGTCAAAGGGGGCTCGGTTTGTCTCAGCTAAAGTAGAGATATACCACATGGCGGCGAGGGGTCAGGCGGGCAGGATTAGTCAGACACTTTCTTGAGCGACATTAAATGTCTGCAGGGTAAAACCTCCAGTAAAAATAATAATGTTTAGTAGAATTAGTCCGAGACTAACTTCGTAGGAGATGGTTTGGGCTACAGCCCGAAGTGCTCCGATAAGGGCATATTTTGAATTAGATGCTCAGCCCGAGCCCAGAATTGAATAAACTGCGAGGCTGGATAGGGCAAGGATAAATAAAATGCCAAGGTTAAGGTCGATGACAGGATAGGGGAGGGGCATGGGGGCTCAAAGAGTGAGGGCGAGGGTAAGGGCTAGCATGGGTGCAAGTAGGAACAGTACGGGGGAGGAGGTGGAAGGGCGAACTGGCTCTTTAGTGAAGAGTTTTAGGCCGTCAGCGATAGGTTGCAGGAGCCCGTAGGGCCCAACAACGTTTGGCCCTTTTCGTAGCTGTATATAGCCTAGTACTTTCCGTTCAAGGAGGGTAAGGAAAGCCACGGCTAGGAGAACGGGCACGATGAAGGTGAGGGGGTTAATAATGTGTGTAATGAGTGTGGATATCATAGTTAAGGAGAGGACTTGAACCTCTGTGGAAAGGGCTTAGGTCTTTTGCAATTGCCGGGCTCTGCCACCTTAACATGCCTTTTTCTCAGGCACAGGGGCATGCCCTTTTGCCTACTTTAGTTGACTTCACTAGGTGGGGGGGAGGCGTGCCTTTGGCATGGGCCTCTTCTTTCCGGTCCTTTCGTACTAGAAAAGAGCATAGCATAGATAGAAACTGACCTGGATTACTCCGGTCTGAACTCAGATCACGTAGGACTTTAATCGTTGAACAAACGAACCCTTAATAGCGGCTGCACCATTAGGATGTCCTGATCCAACATCGAGGTCGTAAACCCCCTTGTTGATATGGGCTCTAAAAGAGGATTGCGCTGTTATCCCTAGGGTAACTCGGTCCGTTGATCGGCATTGCCGGATCTTGCTGGTCAGAAATTCTGTTTACTAGAGCTGTAGCTCTTAGTTGTAGGAAAAGTGTTCCCGTTCCACGTGGGGGTTCTTTAATTCCCCGCGGTCGCCCCAACCAAAGACATTAGGGCAGGGCCCACTTGGTTTAGTCCTTTATTCAGGGTGCTTAACGTGGGCTGTCTTAGTGTCTAAAGCTCCATAGGGTCTTCTCGTCTTATGTTTGTATCCCCGCTTCTGCACGGGGAGATCAATTTCATTGACTTGAAAGAGGAGACAGTTAAGCCCTCGTTATGCCATTCATACGGGTCTCCATTTAAAAGACAAGTGATTGCGCTACCTTCGCACGGTCAAAATACCGCGGCCGTTAAACTAATAGTCACAGGGCAGGCGGGACCTCTTATTTTTGAGTTTTGCAAGAGGCGATGTTTTTGGTAAACAGGCGAGGCTTTATGTGTTTGCCGAGTTCCTTCTCTTTCTTTTAGTCTTTCCCCAGGGGCACACCTGTGTGGGGGTAACGGTTGGTTTTTGGATATTTTTCTAGTTGTTTGGTCTACTATCCAGGGCCCTCTTTATTTGGGGCCGTTAAGTGTCGGTGGGGTGTCCGTTCCGACGTACACGTGTGCGGGGAGAGAGTCTTAGACTCTCTTATTACTCATATTAGCATAGTCACTCCCATGGGGGCGTGGGACGGTCCAGTACGGTTAGGGGGGTAAGATGTAGTGATCAGGATAAGAAGGGTCAGTAATATATCTGAGCTGTAACGCTTTCTAAGGGGATGGCTGCTTTTAGGCCCACCAGAATATTTAGCTTTAATTATTATGATCTTTACCCGCCTGGTAAAGTTGTGTCTTGATTCAAAGGGGCTGTACCCCCTTTGACTAACTCTCTTGGTTTCTTCGTGCATCAATAGGGGTTAGACTAGGGCGAAAAGAGAAGCCAAGAGGCTGAACTTCTATTCATTTCTTGGACAACCAGCTATAACTAGGTTCGGTAGGTTTATCACCTCTACTCAAAGCTCGCCCCACTCTTTTGCCACAGAGACGGGTACGCCCTATTAATAGGCTGTCTTGGAGTAGCTCACGTAGTTTCGGGACGTCAAACTAAAGTACGCTTTGCTTGGGGTACACTCGCTAAATCATGATGCAAAAGGTACGAGCTTGAATCTCTGCTTTTTTAGGCTTTACTGGGTTGTTTCACTTCTCTTTCAGCATTCCCTTGCGGTACTTTCTCTATAGCGCCGTAGTTCCTTTTCTATCGCCTATACTAAGGGGGAAAAATGGTTTGTTTAATTTAAATACTGGGGTACTTAGGGGTTATTAACAAGGGTTTGTTGAAATTGTCTAGGTGGGCTAGCTGTTGGGCGTCAGGGCGACCCGAGTTGCACGGGTGACTTCTCAGTGTAAGGGAGATGCTTTTCTAGGCTTAGCCACGCTCTGATTTTTCCAAGCGCACCTTCCGGTACGCTTACCATGTTACGACTTGCCTCCCCTTTTTAATTATTAGGTTTTAGTTAATTGATTGGCGTCTTTGGGGAGAGTGACGGGCGGTGTGTGCGCGCTTCAGGGCCGGTTTCAGCGGGACGCTCTATTTCCTGCTTACTGCTAAATCCTCCTTCAGATGTACGTTTCAGTGCATCATTCGTGTTCGCTGTAGTAGCGAATGTAGCCCATTTCTTCCCCCTCCATACGCTACACCTCGACCTGACGTTTAAGGTTTTACCAGTTTTGCTTACTATTTTACCCTCACAGGGTAAGCTGACGACGGCGGTATATAGGCGGGTTAAACAAGGAAGGGTGAGGTTGAACGGGGGCTATCGGTTCTAGAACAGGCTCCTCTAGGTGGATCTAAAGCACCGCCAAGTCCTTTGGGTTTTAAGCTATTGCTCGTAGTTCCCGGGCGGATAGTGGATGTGTAGTACTATCAATGTTTAGGGCTAGGCATAGTGGGGTATCTAATCCCAGTTTGTTCCTTAGCTTTCGTGGGGTCAGATCAGATAAAGCCACCTTCGTGGTTGAACCTCCTGTCTTCGGTTGCGTGTAACAGCCTTGAAGATGTTGGGCTTTAGTATGAGTTTTAACTTAACCACTCTTTACGCCGGTGTCTGTCAACTTGGGCCTCTCGTATAACCGCGGTGGCTGGCACGAGTTTTACCGGCCCTCTTAGCTTTAACTAAGTCAAGTTTTCACTTATGGCTTAATATTTATCACTGCTGAGTTCCCTTGAGGGTGTGGCTAAGCAAGGTGTCATGGGCTCAATAGGATGTGCCTGATACCAGCTCCTTGTTCCCGGGCAGGGAACTGTAGGGCATTCTCACAGGGGTGCGGATACTTGCATGTGTAAGTTTGGCTAAAGTTGATAATAAAGTCAGGACCAAGCCTTTGTGCTTGCGGGGCTTTCTAGGGCCCATCTTAACATCTTCAGTGTTATGCTTTAGTTAAGCTACGCTAGC